ATCAAAGAGAGATTCAACAACTAAAAGAACGATCGATTCTTTGGGATCGAGAGATAGAACGTGAGAAGCGAATGAATAATCATCTGCTTCCGGAAGAAACCGAAGAATTTTTTGGTAATCCTAAAAGAGCCATTCGTTCTTTTTTCTCTGACGGATGGTCAGAACTTCATCTGGGTTCGAATCCTACTGAGAGATCCGCTAGGGATCAGAAATTGTTGACGAAAGAAAAAGATCTTTCTTTTGTCTCTTCCAGGCGATCGGAAAATACAGCAATAGTGAATCTATTCACGATAGTTCCGTATTTACAAAATACCGTCTCAATTCATCCTATTTCATCAGATCTGGGATGTGATTCAGAAGAGCGATTTAAAGAAATGGCAGATCTATTCACTCTATCAATAACCGAGCCGGATCTGGTGTATCATAAGGGCTTTTCCTTTTCTATTGATTCCTACGGATTGGATCAAAGACAGAAAGAGAACTCCCGGGATGAATCGAAAAAGAAATCTTTATTGGTTCTACCTCCTATTTTTTATGAAGAAAATGAATCTTTTAATCGAAGGATCAGCAAAAATTGGGTCCGGATCTCCTGCGGGAATTTTTTGGAAGATCCAAAACTAAAAAGAGCGTTCTTTGCTAGCAAGAAGATAGTGGAGGCAGTCAATCACTTCAATTACTATAGATGGTTCCTAAAAACCCACTTCCGTATGACTAAAATTGAAATTCAAATGGAATTCCATCTGACTAAATATAGACTCTCTAGGTATATAAAAAAAGTATTGAAGAAAACAGTATTGAAGCGATTCTTTTTAATGAAGAGACCTGATCGCAACTTTGAATCTGGAATGAAAAGGGATCTAATAGGAAATGCGACTCTGAATCATAGAACTATAATTAAAGATACGATCAACCAACATTTATCAAATTTTAAAAAGAGTAAGAAGAAGAATAAATGGTTGGATCCTCTTATTTTTCTTTCTCTAACTGAGAGATCCATAAATCGGGATCCTAATGCATATAGATCTAAATGGTCCAATGGGAGCAAGAATTTCCAGGAGCATTTGGAACATTTCGTTTCTGAGCGGAAGAGCCGTTTTCAAGTAGTGTTCGATCGATTATGTATTAATCAATATTCTATTGATTGGTATGAAGTTCTTGATAAAAAGGATTTTTCAAAGTTACTTATTTTTTTGTCCCGGTTACTTATCTTTTTCGCTAACTCACTTCATTTTTTCTTTGTGAGTTTTGCGAATATGCCCATTCATAGGTCTGAAATACACATCTATGAATGTCCGAACGATCAACTCGGCAATCAGTTGTTAGAATCAAAAGGTCTTCAAATCGTTCATTTGAAAAAATTGAAACCCTTTTTATTGGATGATCATAATACTTCTCAAAAATCGAAATTCTTGATCAATGGAGGAACAAGATCACCATTTTTGTTTCATAAGATACCAAAGTGGATGATTGACTCATTCCATACTAGAAATAATCGCAGGAAATCTTTTGATCACACGGATTCCTATTTCTCAATCTTATCCCACGATCAAGACAATTGGCTGAATCCCGTGAAACCATTTCAGAGAAGTTCCTTGATCTCTTCTTTTTCGAAAGCAAATCGACTTCGATTCTTGAATAATCCACATCACTTCTGCTTCGATTGTAAAAAAAGATTTCCCTTTTATGTGGCAAAAGCCCGTCTCAAAAATTCTGATTTTACGTATGGACAATTACTCACTATCTTGTTCATTCACAACAAAATCTTTTCTTCGTGCGGTGGGAAGCATGCTTTTTTGGAGAGAGAGACTCTTTCACCTTCGTCAATCGAGTCACAGGTATCTAACATATTCATATCTAACGATTTTCCAATTCGATCCGATCCTTTAGTTCCTAGAGCTATTTACTCGATTGCAGACATTTCTGGAACACCTATAATCGAGAGAAAAAGAGTCAATTTGGAAAGCACGTATTGTCGTCAAAGTCAAACTCTTTCAGATATGAATCTATCCGATTCAGAAGAGAAGAGCTTGCATCAGTATCTCAATTCAAACATGGGTTTGATTCACACTCCATGTTCTGAGAAAGATTTAAAGAGGAAGAAAGATTTAAAGAGAAAAAAACGGCGTCTGTGCCGCGTTGGGCAGATGAATAGAACCTTTCAACGGGATAGTGCTTTTTCAACTCTCTCAAATCTATGGAATCTATTCCGAACAAAATGGAATCTATGGCAAACATATATGCCATTGTTCTTTACTTCGACGGGATACCAATATCTAAAGTTGATATTTTTAGATACTTTTTCAGACCTATTGCGGATACTAAGTAGCAGTCAATTGGTATCCATTTTTCATGATATTATGTCTGGATTTGCCATATCATGGCGAATGCTTAAGAGAAAATTTTTTCTTCCAAAGCGGATAAGGAATCTGATAAGTGAGATTTCGAGTAAGTCTTTACATAATCTTCTTCGGTTCGAAGCTATGCTGCCGCGCACTAATAAGTCATCCGTGATATCGACACATCTGAGATCGCCAAATGTTCGTGAGGTCCTCTATTCAATCCTTTTCCTTCTTCTTGTTGCTGGATATATCGTTCGTACACATCTTTTCCTTGTTTCCCGAGCCTATAGTGAGTTGCATAGAGAGTTTGAAAAGATCAAAGCTTTCATGACTCCATCATACATGAACGAGTTACAAAAACTTATGGATAAGTATCCTCCATCTGAACTGGATTATTTCTGGTTAGAGACTCTTTTTCGAGTGGCTTGGGAACAATTAGGAGATTGGCTAGAAGAGATATGGGGTTCAAACCTAGAAGAGATATTGGGTTCAAACATGGTAAACATGCTATGGGGTGGTGATCGCGCTTATCGGGTCAAATTAAGCGGTTCTGAGAAGAAAGATTTGAAAAGCTATTTCATCGATCTCATAAGTATCATACCCAATCCCATCGATCAAATCACTTTTTCGATAAATACGAGACATCTCAGTCATACAAGTAAAGAGATCTATTCATTGATAAGAAAAAGAAAAAACGTGAGCGGTGATTGGCTTGCGGATGATAAAATAGAATCCTGGGTCGCGACCACAGAATGTATCGATGACAAAGAAAGAGAATTCATGGTTCTGTTCTCCGACTTAAGAGCAAAAGAAGGGCTGGATCAAATTCTATTGAGTCTGACTCATAGTGATCATTTCTCAAAGAATGACTCTCATTATCAAATGAGTGAACAACCGGGAACAATTTACTTACGATACTTAGTTGACATTCATAAAAAGTATCTAATGAATTATGAGTTCAATACATCCTGTTTAGCAGAAAGACGGATATTCCTTGCTCATTATCAAACAATTACTTATCCACAAACTTCGTATGGGGCTAATCGTTTTCATTTACCGTCTTCTGGAAAACCCTTTTCGCTCCGCTTAGCCCCCGCCCCCTCTAGTAGTCTTTTAGTGATAGGTTCTATAGGAACCGGACGATCCTATTTGGTCAAATACCTAGCGACGCACTCCTATCTTCCTTTCATTACAGTATCTCTGAACATGTTAGTGGATCAATGGCCGGACGATGATTTTTATGATGATGTGGATGAAGAGGAAGATGAGGAAGATGAGTATTTGGTTGGGTATTTGAGTTGTGTTTTGCGTTCTTATTTTGAGAAGGATTACATGACTAGTAAGGAGATTTATGCTAGTGACGATGCTAGTAACGATATTGATCTTGATCGTGAACTGGCGCGTCTAACTTGCGATACGATGGCGGAGAAAGAGTATTTTTATTCCACCCTTGAGGAGTATATCAGCTTTCAATTCGAAGTAGCAAAAGCAATGTCTCCTTGTATAATATGGATTCCAAAGATTCATGAGCTTGATGAAGATGGGTCAGATTACGTAGCCGGTCTATTGGAGAGCTCTCTCTACAGGGATTGTCTTGTTATTGCTTCGACTCATATTCCCCAAAAAGTGGATCCCGGTCTAATAGCCCCGAATAAATTAAATACATGCATTAAAATAAGAAGGCTTCTTCTTCCACAACAACGAAAGCACTTTTTCACTCTTTGCTATACTAGGGGATTTCACTTGGAAAATAAAATGTTCCATACTAATGGACTCGAGTCCATAACCATGGGTTCCAGGGCACGAGATCTTGTAGCATTTACCAATGAGGCCCTATCAATTAGTATTACAGAGAATAAATCAATTATAGACACTAATACAATTCGATCTGCTCTTCATCGACAAACTTGGGATTTGCGATCTCAGGTAACATCGGTTCCGCATCATGGGATACTTTTCTATCAGGTAGGAAGGGCTGTTGCACAAAATGTACTTATAAGTAAGTGCCTCATAGATCCTATATCTATCTATATTAAGAAGCAAGTATGTAACCACGGGGATTCTTCTTTGTACAACTGGTACGTAGAACTTGGAACGAACATGAAGAAATTCACGATACTTCTTTATCTTTTGAGCTGTTCTGCCGGATTGGTCGCTCAAGACCTTTGGTCTCTACCCGGACCCGATGAAAAAAATGAGATCACTTCTTTTGGATTAATTGAGAATGATGTGAATCTAGTTCATAGCCTATTAGAAGTGCAAGGCGCTTTGCTGGGACCCTCACGGACAGAAAAAGATTGCAGTCAGTTTGATAATGATCGAGTGACATCGCTTTTTCGCTCCGAACCAAGGGACCCCTTATATATTATGCAAAATGGATCTTGTTCTATCGTTGATCAGAGATGGGAAAAAGACGAACCGGAGTTTGAAGAAGAAGAAGAAGAACAACAACAAGAAGAAGAAGAAGAAGAAGAAGAAGGGGAAGACGCGCAACAGATAAAGGAGGATTTATTAAATCACATAGTTTGGGCTCCTAGAATATGGCGCCCTCGGGGCTTTCTATTTCTATTTGATGATCTCGAAAGCCCTAATGAATTGGGATTTCCCTATTTGGCCGGGTCATTTCGGGGCAAGCGGATCATTGAAAAGGATGCGCTTTAT